CGGGGTATAGAATGGGTGTTGCTTAAGTTTGTGGTTTATCATGAGGTTTCGTTAGTAAGTGTTAGAGTTGTTCCGTTGTTAGGGGTTTGATTATACAAGTAGAAGAAGATGATTGAGTAATTTCTCGTTTGGGGGCGAATGAATCGAGTAAATGAAGTGAAGTTGGGTAGGAAGAAGAATTGATAGGGAGGTACCGGATGGGGTACACTTGCTTAGTGTTTTGTTCTTGTGCTAGATTTATTAGTTTCTTTGTAGTGCGCCCCATACTGCTTATTATGTTTATGAAAAGGTAAAGTTTTATTCTTGCTTTTTCGTTCATTTTTTGTTTGTTTTATATGTAAGTGTGTGCGTGATTTTACTTTGTGGGTTCTAAATGGGTCTGAAGGTTTAAGGTTGTATTTCTCATTAGTTATTATTGGTTGGTCAAGTATTCTTGTAGTTAGCAATACATTTTAGTTTCGGTTAAATTTTGTGCCAGCAGCCGCGGTTATACCTTGGAGGCGTTTGAACGGGTTTGGTATTAAAGGTAGTTATATTATTTATTTGTGTTGATTTTGTTTAGGTTGTTTTTAGGTGAAATTTTTATTGTTTTTGTTTGTCTTTTTTATATTTGGAGGCTATGAAATTTTATTTTTAAACTAGGATTAGATACCCTATTATTTTAAAATGTTAATTTTTGTGCCTGAGTAGTATTAGTTATGCTCTTGAAACTTAAAGAATTTGGCGGTATCTCATTCCGTCCAGAGGAATCTGTCCCGTTATCGATAGTCCACGTTGGACCTTACTTATTTGCTTTTGGTTTGTATACCGCCGTTTGTTGATTATCTTTTTAGAGGTTATTTAATTTTCTGGTTTCTTTATTTTGATATATTTCAGGTCAAGGTGCAGCTTGTTTTTAAGTGGAATGATGGATTACATTGTTATTTGTTTGTGGATTGTTGATTTTAATATTGGCATGAAATTGGATTTGGTTGTAATGATTTGTAGATTGTTATTATGATAGTTGGTTCTGAGATATGTACACATCGCCCGTCGCTCTCGTTTGTTTATTATAATGAGATAAGTCGTAACAAAGTGGTTGTACCGGAAGGTGCGGCTGGATTGATATCAGATCATTTCTGTTAGTTGAGTTTTCATTTACGCTGAATTATTATGTCGTGCGATTCGACATGATCTGATTTGTTGATTGTCTTGTTTTAAGTGTTTTGGTTTGCTTTAAGGTATTTTAATTAAAATATTATTTTGTTGTTGTATTGTTTTGATTTAATTTTTTTACTATAGGTTATTTGTACTGTGAGGGGTTGTTTGGGTTGTAATGTTTTTTTAGAAGCTGATTTTGTTTATTGTACCTTGTGTATCAGGGTTCATTGAATTTTATTATTTATTTTTATTTCCCGATTTTAAAGGAGTTAATGACTTATGTTAGTTACTGTTTCATTAGTATTAATAATAGGTGGTTGGTAGTGAAATGTTATTCGTCTTTAGTGGTTTCTGGTTTTTCAAGAAATGAATTTAATTCATACATCTTATTTAATTTCTGTTGTTGGTTTATTTATTTTTATTTGATGTTAAGATTAAGGGGGATTAGCTCCTTGTTTTACTTTTATAATTGGTTATTGTTTAATTTAGTTTTGTGGATTTTATAGTGATTTTCTATTTGATTATGTTAAAATTTTATTTGTTATTTTTTTAATTTTTTGTTATTTAAGTTATTTATTGAAATGTTTTCTTTACTTTTGGTTTGTATAGTAATTATTGTG